GATTGATGATAAAATAGAATCCTGGGTCGCGAACAGTGATTCGATTGATGATAAAGAAAGAGAATTCTTGGTTCAGTTTTCCACCTTAACGACAGAAAAAAGGATTGATCAAATTCTATTGAGTTTGACTCATAGTGATCATTTATCAAAGAATGACTCTGGTTATCAAATGATTGAACAACCGGGAGCAATTTACTTACGATACTTAGTTGACATTCATAAAAAGTATCTAATGAATTATGAGTTCAATACATTCTGTTTAGCAGAAAGGCGGATATTCCTTGCTCATTATCAGACAATCACTTATTCACAAAACTCGTGTGGGGCTAATAGTTTTCATTTCCCGTCTCATGGAAAACCCTTTTCGCTCCGCTTAGCCCTATCCCCCTCTAGGGGTATTTTAGTGATAGGTTCTATAGGAACTGGACGATCCTATTTGGTCAAATACCTAGCGGCAAACTCCTATGTTCCTTTCATTACAGTATTTCTGAACAAGTTCCTGGATAACAAGCCTAAAGGTTTTCTTATTGATGATATCGATATTGAGGATAGTGACGATATTGAGGATAGTGACGATATTGATCGTGACCTTGATACGGAGCTGGAGCTTCTAACTAGGATGAATGCGCTAACCATGGATATGATGCCGGAAATAGACCGATTTTATATCACCCTTCAATTCGAATTAGCAAAAGCAATGTCTCCTTGCATAATAGGGATTCCAAACATTCATGATCTGGATGTGAATGAGTCGAATTACTTATCCCTCGGTCTATTAGCGAACGATCTCTCCAGGGATTGTGAAAGATGTTCCACTCAAAATATTCTTGTTATTGCTTCGACTCATATTCCCAAAAAAGTGGATCCCGCTCTAATAGCTCCGAATAAATTAAATACATGCATTAAGATACGAAGGCTTCTTATTCCACAACAACGAAAGCACTTTTTCACCCTTTCGTATACTAGGGGATTTCACTTGGAAAAGAAAATGTTCCATACTAATGAATTCAGGTCCATAACCATGGGTTCCAATGTACGAGATCTTGTAGCACTTACCAATGCGGCCCTATCGATTAGTATTACACAGAAGAAATCAATTCTAGACACTAATACAATTAGCTCTGCTCTTCATAGACAAACTTGGGATTTGCGCTCCCAGGTAAGATCGGTTCAGGATCATGGGATCCTTTTCTATCAGATAGGAAGGGCTGTTGCACAAAATGTACTTCTAAGTAATTGCCCCATAGATCCTATATCTATCTATATGAAGAAGAAATCATGTAACGAAGGGGATTCTTATTTGTACAAATGTTACTTCGAACTTGGAACGAGCATGAAGAAATTAACGATCCTTCTTTATCTTTTGAGTTGTTCTGCCGGATCGATCGCTCAAGACCTTTTGTCTCTACCCGGACCCGATGAAAAAAATGGGATCACTTCTTATGGACTTGTTGAGAATGATTCTGATCTAGTTCATGGCCTATTAGAAGTAGAAGGCGCTCTGGTGGGATCCTCGCGGACAGAAAAAGATTCCAGTCAGTTTGATAATGATCGAGTGACATTGCTTCTTCGGCCCAAACCAAGGAATCCCTTAGATATGATGCAAAATGGATCTTGTTCTATCGTTGATCAGATATTTCTCCATGAAAAATACGAATCGGAGTTTGAAGAGGGGGAAGGAGAAGGAGTCCTCGACCCGCAACAGATAGAGGAGGACTTATTCAATCACATAGTTTGGGCTCCTAGAATATGGCGCCCTGGGGGCTTTCTATTTGATTGTATCGAAAAGCCCAATGAATTGGGATTTCCCTATTGGGCCAGGTCATTTCGGGGCAAGCGGATCATTTATGATGAAAAGGATGAGCTTCCAGAGAATGATTCGGAGTTCTTGCAGAGTGGAACCATGCAGTACCAGACACGAGATAGATCTTCCAAAGAACAAAGCTTTTTTCGAATAAGCCAATTCATTTGGGAACCTGCAGATCCACTCTTTTTCCTATTCAAAGATCGGCCCTTTGTCTCTGTGTTTTCACATCGAGAATTCTTTGCAGATGAAGAGATGTCAAAGGGGCTTCTTACTTCCCAAGCAGATCCCCCCACATCAATATATAAACGCTGGTTTATCAAGAATACGCAAGAAAAGCACTTCGAATTGTTGATTCATCGCCAGAGATGGCTTAGAACCAATAGTTCATTATCTAATGGATTTTTCTGTTCTAATACTCCATTCGAGAGTTATCAGTATTTATCCAATTTGTTCCTATCTAACGGAAGGCTATTGGATCAAATGACAAAGACATTGTTGCGAAAAAGATGGCTTTTCCCGGATGAAACGGTTGTTGCTATCTGCTCCAATAACGAATCGTTGGTTTAAGTTTAACTGAATAACGAAATAAAATAGATATACTTTTCTCTTCGTCTCAGGTCGATGGATCGTCTCAATTGGAAGATCCCCTATATGGATAATACACATTCCAGTTGACCGAGCCTAATTCGAATT